AATTTAAAACTTGGAAATTTTAGTATTGAGGCCCGTTTCATAAAATTTTAATCCTAATTTTTAGGCTTTCGGCAGTGAATAATTTATGGTGTTATATTTATATATGTTATATATAATATGTGGTGGCATAAGTTGACCCATACTACAACTTGTTAACTTTGAACGTTTAGTTGAGCCTTCCTTGGTTTCGGGGTTTGACAAGGATAACAGGATTTTCTGAGCGTAGGGGGTAAGGGGGTTTGTCGCGCAAAAACCAAAAGGGGGCATATAGTATAAGGATGTGTTGAGTAAATATATCTTATGCACTTGAATTAAACTAATGTAACTCTTATGTTATGTCTTTCAATCATTAACCTATATTAATTAAAGCAGGTATAAATGATCCACCTTAACAGTTATTTGAGCTTGCACTGTGAGATGCCAATTGAAAGGAAACCAGAAAAAAGATACGTTATGCATATAAAAGAATGCTCGGCATGGTGGGTAACGAGACATATGTACTACACCATTAATCAAATGCCAGTATAATTATCCGAGGGTGGAGTCTTACAGTTATGTACCTGAAATAGGAACCAAATGCCAGTAATAGTTCATTTTGTGCGACCCCCACAATTATTGTCCCTGATTCTATCATTAATAATTTACCTTTATATAAACTGGTTGGTGGTTTCTTACTACATTAATATTTGTTAATATAGATGTCAGTTGATTCCTCCAAAGTAAATTGTGAGGACGACTTATATGGGAGATGACCTATTTCTTTATTTTAAAATGAGTTCATGTTGAGTTTAAATGTATGTCTTATGCATACCTTATATTTTAGTACTTGCTTTGTGGTTAAGATAAATTATTGGTGATAATACATAGTATGTACTAACACATGATGTAATATTATGCATATTATGTACTAAACCATAATGCTGGTCAGAAAATAGTTTAGTTTAGAATTCTGGCTTTGGGAGCCAGAGGTGGGAGTTAAAATCTCTCTTTTCTGGCGCTAGGGAGGAGTTTAACCTCCGATCTTCGGATTACAAGACCGATGCTTTTAGGCTAAGCTACTAGGGCAGGCTCATTCTAGTGCTTTATTTTCTAGTCATCCTGCTAGGGGGATTAGGATTAGAAACAGGGCGAAATATAGGATTGAGGCGATTTGTCCAATAATAATGAATGGGTGTTCTACTGGTATGCCTCCAATTCATGTAAGAATAATCATGTCTGCGACTAGGGTTCAAAATAGGAATTGGGTGATTGGTCGGAATGTTAGTCCTCGTTGTTTGGATGTGTGTAGGATTGGTACTACTATTAGCACGAGGATAGAGAATAGGAGGGCTAGAACTCCTCCTAGTTTGTTGGGAATTGATCGTAGAATGGCGTAGGCAAATAGGAAGTATCACTCGGGTTTAATATGGGGAGGTGTAACTAGGGGGTTTGCGGGTGTGAAGTTTTCCGGGTCTCCTAGGAGGTTTGGGGAGAATAGGGCAAGGCATGTGAGGCCTAGAAGTATTGCTACGAATCCTAGTAGGTCTTTGTACGAGAAATATGGGTGGAAGGTAATTTTGTCTGCGTCAGAGTTAAGCCCTATTGGGTTATTTGACCCTGTTTCGTGTAGGAATAGGAGGTGTAGGATGGTTGCTGCGGCAACTACAAATGGTAGTAGGAAGTGGAAGGCGAAGAATCGTGTTAAGGTTGCATTATCTACTGAAAACCCCCCTCAAATTCATTGAACTAGTGCGTCTCCTGCATAGGGGACTGCAGATAGAAGGTTGGTAATTACTGTGGCGCCTCAGAAGGATATTTGTCCTCAAGGGAGGACGTAACCTACGAAGGCTGTTATTATTACTAAAAGGAGGAGGATTACGCCAATGTTTCAGGTTTCTTTGTAGAGGTAGGAGCCATAGTATAGTCCTCGGGCAATATGTATATAAATACAGATGAAGAAGAATGAGGCTCCGTTGGCGTGAATATTGCGGATGAGTCAACCATAATTAACGTCTCGGCAGATATGGGTAACGGAGGAGAAGGCAGTTGAGATATCTGAGGTGTAGTGCATGGCTAGAAATAGTCCTGTTAAGATTTGGGTAATTAAACATAGTCCTAGTAGGGACCCAAAGTTTCATCATACTGAGATATTTGAGGGGGCTGGTAGATCAACTAATGCGTCGTTAGCGATTTTAATTAGGGGGTGTGTTTTTCGTAGGCTTGCCATTAGGGTTCTTATAGTTGAATAACAACGGTGGTTCTTCAAGTCACTGGTCTCGGTTAGAATCCGAGTGAGAATTATGACTTATCTTGTTTCTTTGCTGTTGATTGCTTTAATTGTTGGTTTGGTTGCTGTGGCCTCTAATCCTGCCCCTTATTTTGCTGCTTTTGGTTTGGTGGTGGCGGCGGGGGTTGGGTGTGGGGTGCTCATTGGTCACGGGGGGTCATTTTTATCATTGGTTCTTTTTTTAATTTATTTAGGGGGCATGCTGGTGGTGTTTGCATATTCTGCAGCTTTGGCTGCTGAGCCGTTTCCTGAAGCTTGGGGGGATCGTTCTGTGGTTGGGTATGTGTTGGTTTATCTTTTAGGGGTGGGCTTAATAGTGGGTTTGTTTTGAGAAAATTGATACGAGGGCTCTTGGGGGGTGGTAGATAATTTGAAGGAGTTTTCTATGTTGCGGGGTGATACTAGCGGGGTGGCTATGATGTATTCGTCTGGTGGTGGAATGTTGGTTATTTGTGCTTGGGTGTTACTTCTAACTTTATTTGTTGTTTTAGAACTTACTCGGGGCTTAAGTCGTGGCGCCCTTCGGGCTGTTTAAATGGTGGCCAATAGGATTGCAAGTGTTGTAGATAGGAGGAAGATGGTTAGGTAAGTTTTAATTATTCCTCGTTGGGTGTCGCTTGTAATTTTGGCTATTTTTACTTGTAGAGATGTTGTTCCTTTTGGCCCTGCGGCTTCAAACCATGTTTGATCTACGAGCTGGGTGGCAATTGACTGTCCCAGGGTTAAGTTGAGTTTTGGGATGAGTCGGTGAATAATTGTGGGAAAGTACCCAAGTATATTTGAGAAATGGTGGGGGGAGGTTATGGGGGCGGTTTTGAATTGTTTGTTGGTTAGTGTGGTTAATTCTATGGCAATTAGTAGGCCGGTGATTGTGACTGCAAGGGCGGCTAGTTTGAGGGTTACTGGTATGGTTATGATGGGGGTTTTGGAGGGCAGGAAATTTGATGTAATGATTAGGCCTGCAATAATGCTTCCTCAGGCGAGTCGTTTAATAGGGTTGATAACTGATGGGTTATTTTCATTAATTGGGGAGAGGGGAAGGAATCGGGGGGTTCCCATGGTAACGAAAAATACGACTCGGAAGCTATATACGGCGGTGAATGATGTGGCGATGAGTGTGAGGATTAGGGCTCAGGCGTTTAGGTGTGAGGTGTTTAGGGCTTCAATGATGGCATCCTTTGAGAAAAAGCCAGCTAGGAAGGGGGTTCCTGTGAGTGCTAGGCTGCCAATTGTTAAGCAGGTTGAGGTGAGTGGTATTAGGTTTTGTAGGCCCCCCATTTTTCGGATGTCTTGTTCGTCATTTAGGCTGTGGATGATTGATCCGGAGCATAGGAATAGTATGGCCTTAAAGAAGGCATGTGTACAAATGTGAAAGAATGCTAATTGGGGTTGATTAAGTCCAATTGTGACTATCATTAAGCCCAATTGACTTGATGTTGAGAAAGCGACGATTTTTTTGATATCGTTTTGGGTTAGAGCACAGGCGGCTGTAAATAGTGTGGTTAGGGCCCCTAAGCAGAGGCAGATTGTTAGGGCTAGTTCGTTGTTTTCTATGAGGGGGTGAAGTCGGATTAAAAGGAAGATTCCTGCTACGACCATGGTGCTGGAGTGCAGTAGGGCAGACACTGGTGTGGGGCCCTCCATGGCGGAGGGAAGTCAGGGGTGTAGCCCAAATTGTGCTGATTTTCCGGTTGCTGCTAAAATTAGTCCCACCAGGGGGAGGGTTATATCAAAGTTTTTTGATAGGAAGAAGATTTGTTGGATTTCTCATGAGTTTATGTTTATTGCAAGTCAGGCTATAGTTATGATTAGGCCAATATCCCCTACTCGGTTGTATAGTACGGCTTGTAGGGCTGCTGTGTTGGCGTCTGCTCGTCCGTATCATCAGCCGATGAGGAGGAAGGATATGATTCCAACTCCTTCTCAGCCAATGAAGAGTTGAAATATGTTGTTGGCTGTTACTAGAATAATTATGGCTACCAGAAATAATAGGAGGTATTTGAAGAAGCGGTTTATGTAGGGGTCTGAGTGTATGTATCATGATGCAAATTCTAAAATTGATCAGGTGACGTAGAGGGCAATTGGGGTGAAGATAAGGGAGTAATGGTCAAATTTAAAGCTAATGTTGATGTCAAATGTGGATGTATTTATTCAGTGTCAGTTTGTTACGATAGTTTCGGCTCCTTGGTCTAGGAAGATTATGAGTGGGAGGAGACTAATAAAAAATGCGGTGCTTACGGCGGTTTTAACGTGTGTGATGGCTCATTTTGGGTCTTGTGGGTTTGGGTTGAGTGTGGTTAGTAGGGGATAGATAAGAATTGTAAGTACTAGAATTAGTGTGGAGGAAAGAACTAGGGTTGTTGGGTGCATAGCTTTCACTTGGATTTGCACCAAGAGTTTTTGGTTCCTAAGACCAATGGATGAGCTGTTATCCTTTGAAAGCGCGAGGAAACCACGGAGTTTAACCGTGGGGTTAAGGATTAGCAGTACTTATTGCCTCGGGCCTTCCTCGGTGAGTAGGGGGATTTTAACCCTCATCTTTAGAATCACAATCTAATATTTTGAGTTAAACTATACTTACTAGTAGCATCAGCCTCATATAAGTTCTGGTTTTGTTACTAGGAGAATTACGGGGATGAGGTGGAGTACTATTAATAGGTGCTCTCGTGTGTGAAAGGGTGGTAGTCCTACAATATGGTTGGGTGTTGGGCCTCGTTGGGACATTAGGAACATATAGAGGGAGTAGCCTGCTGTAATTAGTGTTCCTGTTCCGGTTAAGATAATGGTTCATGGGGACCAGTTGAATAGGGTGCTAATAATTATAATTTCTCCCATGAGGTTTGGAAGAGGTGGGAGTGCCAGGTTAGCAAGGTTGGCGATGAATCATCAGACTGCTGTTAATGGAAAGATTATTTGTAGTCCTCGGGCTAATACTATGGTTCGGCTGTGGGTTCGTTCGTAGGCGGTGTTGGCTAAACAGAATAGTGCGGAGGATACTAGTCCGTGGGCAATTATTAAAATAATAGCTCCTGTGAACCCTCATGGGGTTTGGATTAGGATTCCGCCTGCGACCAGGCCTATGTGGCTTACGGATGAGTAGGCAATAAGTGATTTTAAATCTGTCTGGCGTAGGCAGATAGAGCCGGTCATGATAATACCCCATAGGGCGAGGATGATGAAGGGGTAGGCTAATTCTTTAGACAGGGGGTCTAGTATTACTATTATTCGCATTATTCCATAGCCCCCTAGTTTTAACAGGACTGCGGCTAGGACTATAGATCCTGCTACTGGGGCCTCTACGTGTGCTTTTGGAAGTCAGAGGTGGACACCATAGAGAGGTATTTTTACTAGGAAGGCGATTAGACATCCGGCCCATCAAATTTTATGTCCTCATGAGTCGAGGATAAGTGGTTGTGAATACTGTAGGATTAGTATGGATAGGGTTCCTGTGGAGTGTTGTAGGAGGAGAAGGGCTACTAGAAGGGGCAGTGATCCTGCTAGGGTATAAAATAGGAAATAGGTTCCTGCGTTTAGGCGCTCTGTCTGGTTTCCTCATCGGGTAATAATGATGAGGGTGGGGATTAGTGTGGCTTCAAATATAATATAAAATATAATGATTTCTGTAGCTCCGAATGCTATGATTAAGAAGGTTTGTAGTGAGGTTAAAAGTGTAATATATAGTCGTTGGCGGTTAATTGGCTCCGGGTTAATATGGTTTTGGCTGGCTAGGATTATTAATGGGAGTAGTCAGCAGGTTAATACCAGGAGGGGGGTTGAAAGGGGGTCTGTGGCTATGTAAATGTTAGAGGCGGATCATCCTGTTTCTGATGTTCACTTCAATCAGGTTAGGCTGGTGAGTGCAATTAGTAGGCTGTGTGCAGTTGTGGTTGTTCAGAGTCATTTTGGTGAGGATAGTCAGATTGTTGGGAATAGCATGATTGTGGGCATTAATACTTTTAACATTGTAGGAGGTTAAGGTTTTGTAAGCGGTCAGTTCCGTGGGTTCGGGCAGTGGCAACTAAAAGTGCCAACCCTGCGCTGGCCTCGCAGGCGGAGAAAGCTAGTAACAATATAGGTGCTGCAGAGAATCCTATTGATTCAAATTGTAGGGCTCATAGGGCTAGTGCAATGAAGAGTGATAGTATTATTCCTTCAAGGCATAGTAGTGCAGAGAGTAAGTGGGTTCGGTGAAATGCCAGGCCTATTAGCCCTAAAATAAATGCTGAGCTAAAGCTGAAATGTACGGGTGTCATAAGGGGGTCGTGGAATTAAACCACGGTTTTCTGAGCCGAAATCAGAGGTCTTGTCTTGGACTAACTCCCTATTCTGCTCATTCTAAGCCTCCTTGGGTTCATTCATAGATTAGTCCGAGTGTGAGCAAGATTAGGACTGTTGTGGCCCAGAAGAAGGTTCCGGCGGGGTTGTGGAGTTGGTCTCCTCAGGGCAGGGGCAGGAGGAGGGCAATTTCTAGGTCAAAGAGTAGGAATAAGATTGCCACCAAGAAGAATCGGAGAGAAAATGGCAGTCGGGCAGATCCTAGGGGGTCAAAGCCGCATTCATAGGGAGAAAGTTTTTCTGCGTCTGGATTTATTTGGGGGAGTCAGAATGATACTACTGCTAGAATAGAGGATAGGGCTGTGGTAATAATTAGAATAGTAATAATTAAATTCATTATCTTTCCTTGGGGTTTAACCAAGACTGGGTGATTGGAAGTCACTCGTACTAACTTTAATACTAGAAAGATTATGAGCCTCATCAGTAGATTGATACGTAGAGGAATAGTCATACTACGTCGACGAAGTGTCAGTATCATGCGGCGGCTTCAAAGCCAAAGTGGTGTTCTGATGTAAAGTGATATTGAATTTGTCGTAGAAGGCAGACAGCTAAGAAGGTGGAGCCAATAATAACGTGGAGTCCGTGGAATCCTGTGGCCACAAAGAATGTTGAACCATATACTCCGTCTGCAATTGTGAAAGGTGCTTCATAATATTCTATGGCCTGGAGGGCCGTGAAATAGAAGCCGAGTAGAATAGTGAGTGTGAGGGATTGGATGGCTTGTTTTCGTTCTCCTTCTATAAGGCTGTGATGTGCTCATGTTACTGTCACTCCGGATGCCAGGAGAACAGCTGTGTTAAGAAGGGGCACTTCGAACGGGTCTAGGGGGGTAATTCCTGTGGGGGGTCAGCATCCTCCTAGTTCTGGTGTGGGTGCTAAGCTTGAGTGATAGAAGGCTCAGAAGAACCCCAGAAAAAAGAACACTTCGGATGTAATGAAGAGGATTATTCCATATCGTAAGCCTTTTTGGACGGGGGGAGTGTGGTGTCCTTGGAAAGTCCCCTCTCGAATAATATCTCGTCATCATTGGTATATTGTGAGGAGTAAAAGAATTAATCCGAGGGTTATTAGTGTAGTTGAGTGGAAGTGGAACCAGATTGCTAGGCCAGATGTTATTAGGAGGGCACCGACTGCGCCGGTTAGTGGTCATGGGCTTGGATCAACCATATGATATGCATGTGCTTGGTGGGCCATTAAACGTTCTCTTGGAGATAGAGGCTTAAGAGAAGGACAAATACATAAGCTTGGATTATTGCTACCGCTACTTCTAGCAGTGTAAGAAGAAATAGGACGGTGGCAGTTAAAATTGCTACTGTTGGCATTATTGGGAGAAGGACAAAGACAGCAGTGGCAATTAGTTGAATTAGTAGGTGACCTGCAGTTAAGTTAGCTGTTAATCGCACGCCCAGGGCTAGTGGGCGAATAAATAGGCTGATTGTTTCAATAATAATTAACACAGGAATTAGGGGGATAGGTGTTCCTTCGGGTAGGAGGTGTCCCAGGGCAACTGTGGGTTGGTTTCGCATCCCAATAATAACAGTGGCGAGCCAGAGTGGTACGGCAAATCCTATGTTTAGTGAAAGTTGGGTTGTAGGTGTAAAAGTATAGGGCAGTAGTCCAAGCATGTTGATAGTAATTAAAAATAGTATTAGGGAGGCCAGAAGAAGGGCTCATTTGTGCCCGCCTACGTTTAGGGGCAGTATTAGTTGATTAGTAAATCGGTTAATTAATCAACCTTGAAGGGTAACTAGGCGGTTGTTAATTCATCGTGGTGAGGGGGTTGGATATAGTACTCAGGGGAGTGCAATTGCGATGGCAATTAGTGGAATTCCTAGGTAGGAGGGGCTTGCAAATTGATCGAAGAAGCTTATTGCCATGGTCAGTCTCAGGGTTCGGTTTTGTGTTTTTCGGCGCTCACGGGGGTGGGCTCATTTGGTGAGATGTGGTTTAAGACTTTGGTCGGGATGATAGTAAGAAAAATTAATCATGAGAATACTAAGATTGCAAATCAAGGGGCGGGGTTTAATTGAGGCATTTCACTAGAGGTGGTTAGGAGGCACCAATCTTTGGCTTAAAAGGCCAACGCTGTATCCCTGTTTTAGCTTTCTAGTGAGGCGTCTTCTAGCATAAGTGAGGATCAGTTTTCGAAGTGTTCGAGTGGGACTGCTTCTACTACAATAGGTATAAAGCTGTGATTTGCTCCACAAATTTCAGAACATTGTCCGTAGAACACACCTGGGCGGGAGGCAATAAAAGCGGCTTGGTTTAATCGTCCTGGGACTGCGTCTATTTTTACACCCAGGGATGGGACAGCTCAGGAGTGTAGTACGTCTTCGGCGGAAACGAGAACTCGGATTGGGGACTCTATTGGAACAACCATTCGGTGGTCTGTTTCAAGGAGGCGGAATTGTCCAGGAGTGAGGTCTTGGGTAGGAATTATGTAGGAGTCGAACCCCAGGTCTTCGTAGTCGGTGTATTCGTAGCTTCAATATCATTGGTGTCCTATGGCTTTAATTGTTAGGTGGGGGTCATTAATCTCGTCTATAAGATAAAGAATTCGGAGGGAGGGGAGGGCAATTAAAACAAGGATTACGGCTGGTAAAACGGTTCATACAATTTCGATCTCCTGGGAGTCTAAAATATATTTATTGGTAAGTTTAGTTGAGACTATTGCAACAATAATGTAAAGCACTAAAGTGCTAATTAAGAATACAATTATTAAGGCGTGGTCGTGGAAGTGAAGAAGTTCTTCTATAACGGGTGATGCCGCGTCTTGGAATCCTAATTGTGTGGGATGTGCCATTAAGCATTAAGCTTAAGACATGCGGGAGTTTAACCCACGATTTCACCTTGACAAGGTGATGTAATTTACGGTTTACTAATGTCTTAGAAGGAAGTGGCAGAGTGGTTATGCGGCTGGCTTGAAACCAGCACATGGGGGTTCAATTCCTCCCTTCCTCGATTAATTTGATTGAACTTGAACAAATGCTGGCTCCTCGAATGTGTGATATGGAGGGGGGCAACCGTGAAGTCATTCTACGTTTGTTGTGGTTAATTCTACAGATGAGACCTCCCGTTTAGCGGCGAAGGCTTCTCATAGAATAAATAGGAATATAATTACTGCTACTAATGAAATTAGTGACCCAATAGAAGAGACTGTGTTTCAAAGGGTGTAGGCATCTGGGTAGTCTGAGTATCGTCGGGGCATTCCTGCTAGCCCTAGGAAGTGTTGTGGGAAGAATGTGAGGTTGACACCTACAAATATTACCCCAAAGTGGATTTTGGTTCAGGTGCTGTGTAGGGTATATCCTGTAAATAGGGGAAATCAGTGTACAAAGGCTGCCATAATGGCAAATACAGCACCCATTGACAGAACATAGTGGAAGTGTGCAACTACATAATATGTGTCATGAAGGACAATGTCAAGTGATGAGTTGGCTAAAACAATTCCTGTCAGCCCCCCTACTGTGAATAGGAAAATAAAGCCCAGGGCCCACAATATGGGTGTTTCTCATTTAATTGATCCTCCGTGGAGTGTGGCCAACCAGCTAAAGACTTTTACACCTGTCGGAATGGCAATAATTATTGTTGCGGATGTAAAGTATGCACGAGTGTCTACGTCCATCCCGACTGTAAATATGTGGTGGGCCCACACAATAAAGCCTAGGAGGCCGATTGCCATTATGGCTCATACTATTCCTATGTATCCGAATGGTTCTTTTTTACCTGCGTAGTAGGCTACAACGTGAGAAATAATGCCAAACCCGGGTAAAATAAGAATGTAAACTTCTGGGTGGCCGAAGAATCAAAATAGGTGTTGATAAAGGATTGGGTCTCCTCCCCCTGCCGGGTCGAAGAATGTTGTGTTTAAATTACGGTCTGTTAAAAGTATTGTAATGCCGGCGGCCAGCACTGGGAGTGACAGAAGTAGTAAAACGGCTGTTACGAGTACGGCCCACACGAAGAGGGGTGTTTGGTATTGAGAGATGGCTGGGGGTTTTATGTTAATGGTTGTAGTAATGAAATTAATTGCCCCAAGGATGGATGACACACCTGCTAGGTGGAGGGAGAAGATGGTAAGGTCTACGGATGCCCCTGCGTGGGCAAGGTTTCCTGCGAGTGGTGGGTATACCGTTCATCCTGTTCCGGCCCCGGCTTCAACCCCAGAAGAGGCCAAAAGGAGAAGAAAGGAGGGGGGAAGAAGTCAAAAGCTTATATTATTTATTCGAGGGAATGCTATATCAGGGGCCCCAATTATTAGTGGAACAAGTCAGTTCCCGAAGCCTCCGATAAGGATAGGCATTACTATAAAGAAAATTATAACAAAGGCATGTGCAGTAACGATTACGTTATAGATTTGGTCATCACCTAGAAGTGACCCGGGTTGGCTTAGCTCAGCGCGGATTAGGAGGCTGAGGGCGGTTCCAACTATTCCGGCTCAGGCACCGAATACTAGATAAAGGGTGCCAATGTCTTTGTGGTTGGTAGAGAAGAATCAGCGTGTGATTGCCACAGGTAGGGTAGCCGAGCGTTTAGGCGGCGGGTTGTAGCCCCGAAGACAGAGGTTCAAGTCCTCTCCCTATCACAGCCCCGTGGTGAAGTACATGTTGGATTGCAAATCCAAAGACGCAGATTAAACCCTGCCGGGGCTTTCCCGCCTTACTCGGCTAACGGCGGGAAAGTAGATGAATGCTCGCTGGCTTGAGCGCTTAGCTGTTAACTAAGAGTTTGTAGGATCGAGGCCTTCTCATCTAGAAAGGCTTTAGCTTAATTAAAGTGTCTGATTTGCATTCAGAAGATGTGGGATAGAGTCCTGCAAGTCTTAATCAGGGACTAGGAGGTTTTCACTCCTGCTTAGAGCTTTGAAGGCTCTTGGTCTGGTTATCCTAAGTCTCTTAGGTTGTTAGTGTGAGAATGGCGGGGGTGATGGGCAGTAATCCTAGGGCAATTGTTGTGGATAGGGCTAGGGGGGTTGTTGATTGGGTTGTTAGGGCTCGTCATGGGGTAGTGGAGTTGGTTGTGCTAGGGGAGATGGTTAGGGTTATTGCGTAGCATAGTCGTAGGTAGAAGTATAGGCTTAGTAGGGCGGCTAAGGCTATTATTGTGGCGGTGAGAGGAAGTTCTTGTTTTGCAAGTTCTTGTAGGATTAATCATTTTGGTATAAATCCTGTAAGTGGGGGGAGTCCCCCTAATGACAATAAAGTTAGGGCGGTGGTTGTTGCTAGGATTGGGCTTTTTGATCATGTTGTTGTTAAAGTATTGATTTTTGTGGCTGATGCCATTTTTAGTGTGAGGAATGCTGCGGATGTTATAAAGATGTATGTTCCTAGGGCGATTAGGGTAAGTTGGGGTGTGTATTGTAAGATAATAATTATTCATCCTATGTGTGCGATTGAGGAATAGGCTAGGATCTTTCGTAGCTGGGTTTGGTTAAGTCCCCCTCAGCCTCCGATAAGGGTTGATAAGAGGCCCAGGGATGTGAGTAGTGCGGGGTCAGTGGTGGGGGCTACTTGGATAATTAGTGCGAATGGGGCTAGTTTTTGTCAGGTAGATATGATTAATCCTGTTAGTAGGTCAAGTCCTTGAAGAACTTCTGGTATTCAGAAGTGTATTGGTGCTAAGCCAATTTTTAGTGCTAGGGCAGTTATGGCTATAGTGCTGGCTAGGGGGTGGGATATATTATTAATGTCTCATTCTCCTATAATTCATGCATTTGTAGTGCTTGCGAAGAGAATTATTGCTGCTGCGGTTGCTTGGGTTAGGAAATATTTGGTTGTTGCTTCAACTGCTCGCGGGTGGTGGTGTTGTGCTATAAGTGGAATAATTGCTAGGGTATTAATTTCTAGTCCTATTCAGGCAAGCAGTCAATGGGAGCTGGCAAAGGTTAGAGTGGTACCTAGTCCTAGGCTGGACAGGAGGATTGCAAGTACGTAGGGGTTCATTGATAGGGGAGGGATTTTAACCGTCATGTTCGGGGTATGGGCCCGAAAGCTTGATTAGCTGACCTTATCTTAGAAAGTGGTGTAAAGGAAGCACCAGGAGTTTTGATCTCCTGAGTATGGGTTCGATTCCCTTCTTTCTAGGAACTGGAGGGGCTTTAACCCTCATAAGCCACTCTATCAAAGTGGTCCTTAGGCATTCAGGCACGGTTCCTTTATTCGTTATAGTTGTGGCGGGAGGCCTGCGAATGCGATTGGTAGGGCGATGTGTCATAGTACTAAGGCTAGGGTTAGGGGGAGAAAGTTTTTTCAGACTAGATGCATTAGTTGGTCATATCGGAATCGTGGGTATGAGGCTCGGACTCATAGAAATAGCATAGACAAGAGTGCGGCTTTAGTTATTAAGTTAATTGTTGTTAGTTCTGGGAAGGCGGGGATGTGGGATGCTCCAAGGAAGAGGATGGCTGATAGGGTGTTTATTAATAAAATATTAGCATATTCGGCTAGGAAAAATAGGGCGAATGGTCCTCCTGCATATTCTACGTTGAATCCAGAGACTAGTTCGGACTCACCCTCGGTTAGGTCAAAGGGTGCACGATTTGTCTCTGCTAGGGTTGAGATGTGTCATATTGCGGCTAGGGGTCAGGCGGGGACTAAGAGTCAGATACTTTCTTGGGTAATATTGAAGGTTTGTAGTGTGTATCCCCCTGAGAAAATGATAACTGATAATAGAATTAGTCCTAGGCTTACTTCATATGAAATTGTTTGGGCTACGGCCCGTAGGGCTCCAATTAATGCATATTTTGAATTTGATGCTCAGCCTGACCCTAGAATTGAGTACACTGCGAGGCTTGATAGTGCTAGTAAAAATAGAATGCCCAGGTTGAGGTCTGTGACGGGGTGTGGTATTGGTATTGGTGCTCATAGGGTTATGGCTAGGGTCAGTGCGAGTATGGGGGTTGCTAGAAAGAGGAACGGGGATGATGTAGATGGGCGGATTGGTTCTTTAATAAATAGTTTTACGCCATCAGCGATTGGTTGAAGGAGCCCATAAGGTCCTACTACGTTTGGCCCTTTTCGTAGTTGCATATAGCCTAGCACTTTTCGTTCAATTAGTGTTAGGAAGGCTACTGCTAGTAGGACGGGAATAATGTATGCGAGTGGGTTAATTAGGTGAGTTATCAGAATGTTTAGCATAACTAAGAAGAGGATTTGAACCTCTGGCTGAAAGGGCTTAGGCCTTTTGCAATTACCATGCTCTGCCATCTTAGTATGGCCTTATTTTGGCTAGGTTAAGGTTGTTCTCCCTTTGTTTAATTTAGTTGTTTTCATTAATTAGGGGTGAGGCGTACTTTTAGCATGGGCCTCTCTTTTCCGGTCCTTTCGTACTAGGAAAAGTAACGTTACAGATAGAAACTGACCTGGATTGCTCCGGTCTGAACTCAGATCACGTAGGACTTTAATCGTTGAACAAACGAACCCTTAATAGCGGCTGCACCATTAGGATGTCCTGATCCAACATCGAGGTCGTAAACCCCCTCGTCGATATGGACTCTGGGAGAGGATTGCGCTGTTATCCCTAGGGTAACTTGGTTCGTTGATCGGCCGGGGGGCCGGATCATGATTGGTCAGATTTTCTGTGACTTGGAAATGTCTTTCTTGGTTTTAGGTTTTAGTCCCAGTCCACTCGGAGGATCTTTTTTTCTCCGTGGTCGCCCCAACCGAAGGTAAAATGCCATTGTCCATTAGGTTTGTGCTTTTAGTAAGTTGCTTAACGTGGTTGGATTTGTACCTTAAGCTCCAAAGGGTCTTCTCGTCTTGTAGTTATATGCCCGCTTCTGCACGGGGAGATCAATTTCACTGACTGGAAAGGGGAGACAGCTAAGCCCTCGTTTAGCCATTCATACAGGTCTTCATTTAAAAGACAAGTGATTGCGCTACCTTTGCACGGTCAAAATACCGCGGCCGTTGAACTTGTAGTCACTGGGCAGGCTGGACCTCCTATACTTAGGTGTTTGCAGGAGGCGATGTTTTTGGTAAACAGGCGAGGCTTGTGTTTGCCGAGTTCCTTCCTTTTCTTTTGGTCTTTCCGGGGTGGCACTCCAGTGTGGGGTTAACGATCTGGGATGTTGTGGGTTTTTCTTGATTTTTTTGTTGTTCGCATTTCCCTCTTGTTTTGGGTTCGTTAATTGCCAGTGGTTGGTCCGATCTGGTCTACACTTGTGCCGGGAGAAGGGCGTGCCTTCTTGTTACTCATTTTAGCATGGTCTCTCCCATGTTGGCATGGGGCGGCCTAATAGTTTTAGGGGAGTAGGATTATTTATCAGTATAATAAACTTTGAGCCGTTTGAGCTTTAACGCTTTCTGTTCAGGTGGCTGCTTTTAGGCCCACTAGGACGGCGAGTTTTTGTAAAGTATGATCCTTATCCTCCTGTATAAGGTTGTATCCTTGGTTAAAAGGGCTGTACCCCTTTTAACTAACTCTCATATATTTTCTCTTTGTATTAGTCTAGGTGATTACTTGTTTTATTTGAGGAATATGAGGCTGAACTTCTATCCATTTCTTAGGCAACCAGCTATCACCAAGTTCGGTAGGTCTGTCACCTCTACCCAGAGCTCTTCCCACTCTTTTGCCACAGAGACGGGTTGGCCCATATAGGCTGTCTCGGGGTAGCTCACTTGGTTTCGGGGTTTCAAACTAAAGGTCTCTTTGCTTGAGGGTGCTGGCTAAATCATGATGCAAAAGGTACGAGTTTTAGTCTCTGCTTTTTGGTGCTTATATGGGTTATTTCATTTCTCTTTCAGCTTTCCCTTGCGGTACTTTTTCTATTGCTTAAAGAACCTTTTCTGTCTCCCGTACTAAGGTGGTAAAATGGTTTGATTTGTGTGTTGCAGTTATGCTGTGTTATTTCTATTATTATATTATTATTTGAGTAATTAAGCTAGCTGTTTGGCTCAGGGCGATCCAACTTGCATGGATGTCTTCTCGGTGTAAGGGAGATGCTTAACTGTCTCAGCCACGCCCTGGGTTTGGTCCAAGTGCACCTTCCGGTACACTTACCATGTTACGACTTGCCTCCCCTTGTCGGTGCTTTGGTGTTAAAGTACCGTTTGGTGCTGTTTGACAGGGGAGAGTGACGGGCGGTGTGTACGCGCCTCAGAGCCGGGTTCAAAAGGACTCTCTATTTCCTTTTTACTACTAAATCCTCCTTTGAGCACTCTTTTCATAGTGCTGTTCGTGTTATTCTATTATAGAAAATGTAGCCCATTTCTTCCCACTTCGTACGCTACACCTCGACCTGACGTTTTGGGCTGTGCCCATTTTGCTTACTGTTAGTCCTTCACAGGGTAAGCTGACGACGGCGGTATATAGGCGGGGGTGACTAGGAGTGGTGAGGTTTAACGGGGGTTATCGGTTCTAGAACAGGCTCCTCTAGGGGGGTCTAAGGCACCGCCAAGTCCTTTGGGTTTTAAGCTGACGCTTGTAGTACCCTGGCGGACGTTTGTTGTAATTAAACGTCTAGGTTTACGACTGAGCATAGTGGGGTATCTAATCCCAGTTTGTTTCTCAGTTTTCGTGGGGTCAGGTGGGCTGGGATTAAAGCTACTTTCGTGTTTGGGCTTCGGACACTCAGAAGCGTATGACGGCCAAGGGGCCCTTCGGCTTTATTTTTGCTCATCCTTAACCACCCTTTACGCCGTATTTATCAACTAGGGCCTCTCGTATAACCGCGGTGGCTGGCACGAGTTTTACCGGCCCTCTTAGCGCTAACTAAGTCAAGTTTTCACTTATGGCTTAATATTTATCACTGCTGAATTCCCTTGGGGGTGTGGCTTGGCAAGGCGTCTTGGGCTAAAGATTTGTGCCTGATGCCTGCTCCTCGTCCCCGGGCGGGGGATTAAGGGCATCCTCACAGGGCTGCGGAGACTTGCATGTGTAAGTTGAGCTAGAGCTGATAGTAAAGTCAGGACCAAGCCTTTGTGCATGCGGAGCTTTTTAGGGCCCATCTTAGCATCTTCAGTGCTATGCTTTATTTTAAGCTACGCTAGC